TGGAAACTCAAAATAAAGGATCCATTACTCTAGATGTACTCGAAAAAAGAACTAGATTGTGTAATGATGAAAATAAAAAAGAATACTTGCCTAAAATATATGATCCTTTTTTGAAAGGGCCCTGTCGTGGAAGGGTCAAATTTTTTTTTTCATCCCCAATCCTAAATAAAATTTCTATAAAAAATTACATCAAGACAGGTTGGATAAATAAGATTCATGTTATACTTTTTAATACTGATCAGGAAAACTTGGAAAAACAAATAGATGCATTTGATAAAAATTCATTATCAACAGAAAAAAAACTTTATTTATTTCCATTTCCAGAAACTGAACAAGGAAGAATTAATTCAGAAGATCAAATAAAAATTTTGAAAATTTTCTTCAACACAGTTATAACTGAGCCCAAGACTAAAAGAATTAAAAAAAAATCTATTGGAATAAAAGAAATAAGTAAAAAAGTTCCTCCGTGGTCATACAAATTAATCAACGATTTAGAACAACAGGAGGGAGAAAACGAAGAAAACGTGGCAGAGGATCATCAGATTCGTTCCAGAAAAGCCAAACGTGTAGTGATTTTTACTGATAACCATCAAAATACTGATGCTAATAGAAAAAATACTAATAATCCTGATCAAGCCGACGAAGTGGCTTTGATACGTTATTCACAACAATCGGATTTTCGTCGAGACATAATCAAAGGCTCTATGCGTGCTCAAAGACGTAAAACAGTTACTTGTGAATTGTTTCAAGCAAATGTGCATTCTACTCTTTTTTTGGACAGAATAGACAAACCCCTTTTTTCTTTTGATATCTCCGGGATGATAAAATTCATTTTGAAAAACTGGATGTATAAAAAAACAACAGAATTAAGAATTTCGGATTATACGGAGGAAAAGACAAAAGAAAGTGAGAAAAAAAAAGAGGAAGAAAAAAGAGAAGAATACAAAAGAGAAGAGAAAGCACGAATAGAAATAGCGGAAGCCTGGGATAGCATTTTATTTGCTCAAGTAATAAGAGGATCCCTATTAGTAACCCAATCTTTTCTTAGAAAATATATTCTATTCCCTTCATTGATAATAGCTAAAAATATAGCCCGTATGTTATTATTTCAATTTCCTGAGTGGTCCGAGGACTTAAAAGATTGGAATAGAGAAATGCATGTTAAATGCACCTATAATGGTGTTCAATTATCAGAAACCGAATTTCCAAAAAATTGGTTGACAGACGGTATTCAGATAAAGATCCTATTTCCTTTTTGCCTTAAACCTTGGCACAGATCTAAGGTGTCACCCCCCCAGAAAGATCCGCTGAGAAATAAAGGGCAAAAAAACAATTTTTGTTTTTTAACAGTTTGGGGAATGGAAACTGAACTTCCTTTTGGTTCTCCCAGAAAACAACGTTCATTTTTTGAACCCATTTTTAAAGAACTCAGAAAAAAAATTATCAAATTGCAAAAGAATTCTTTTTTAGTTATCCAGGTTTTAAAAGAAAGAATCCATTTTTTTTTAAACCTTTCAAAAGAAAGAAAAAAATGGGTCATGAAAAACATTCTATTTTTAAAAGGAATAATAAAAGAACTTTCAAAAAGAAACCCAATTCAATTATTTGGATTAAGAGAAATATATGAATTGAGTGAAACTAAAAAAGAAAAAGATGGGATAATCAGTAATGGGATGATTAATGAATCGTCCATTCAAATTCTATTTATGAATTTGACAGAAAAAAAAATGAAAGATCTGGCTGATAGAACCAGCACAATCAGGAATCAAATAGAAAAAATTACAAAAGATAAGAAGAAAGGATTTTTAACTCCGGAAATCAATATAAATATTAGTTATAATAAAAGAAGTTATCCTACTAAACTATTAGCATCAATAAAAAATATTTGGCAGAAATTAAAGAAATTCAAAAGAAGAAATGTTCGATTAATCCACAAATCATATTCTTTTTTCAAATTTTTAATTGAAAGGATATACATAGATATCCTTCTCTGTATCATTAATATTCCGAGGATCACTACACAACTTTTTTTTGATAATTCAAAAAAAATGATTGATAAATACATTTACAATAATGAAAGAAATAAAGAAAAAATTGATAAAAGAAATAAAAATACAATTCGTTTTATTTGGACTATAAAAAAATCAATTTCGGATATTAGTAATAAAAAATCAAAGATTTTTTTATCCTCATTCTCACAAGCATATGTATTTTACCAATTATATCAAAAGCAAATTCGTAACTTGTATAAGTTAAGATATGTCCTTCAATATCAATATCACAGAACATCTCTTTTTTTTAAGAATAAAAAAAAGGATTATTTTGAAACACAAGGAATTTTTCATTCTGAATTAAAACATAAAAATATTTGGAATTCGGGAATGATTCAATGGAAAAACTGGTTAAGGGTTCATTATCAATATGATTTATCTCCGATTAGATGGTATCGATTAGTACCACACAAATGGCGAAATAGATTCAATCAAACCCGTATAGTGCAAAATAAAGATTTAAACAAAAAGCATTCAGATGAAAAAGATCGATTAATATTAATTAATTACAAAAAATTAAATGATTTTGAATCAAATTCAAAATATAACTTTCAACAATACTATAAATATGACCTTTTTTCATATAAATCGATTAATTATGAAAATAAGAAGGATTCACATATTTCTGTATCACCATTACGTTTAAATAATAAACAAGAGATTTGTTATAATTACAATAAGATATATAAAAAGGGTAAATTCGTTGATATGACAGGAGGTATTATTCCTATTAATTTAGAAGATGATGCTATTATGAATCTGGATAAATTTACAGATAGAAAATATTTTGATTGGAGAATTTTCGATTTTTGTCTTCGAAATAAAGTCGATATTGAGTCCTGGATCGATATCGATACCAATGGTAATAAAAATACTAAGACTGGGATTAATAATTATCAAATAATTGATAAAATGGATCAAAAAGGTCTTTTTTATCTTAAAATTTCCCAAAATAGAGGAATTACGGCATCCAACAAAAAAAAAGACCTTTTTGATTGGATCGGAATGAATGAAGAAATACTAAGTCGTCCCATATCGAATCTGAAACTTTGGTTCTTTCCAGAATTTGTGCTGCTTTATAATACATATATTATGAGACCGTGGATCATACCAATCCAACTACTTCTTTTAAATTTTAATGAAAATGGTAGTGAAAATAAAAACATCACTAGAAAGAACAAAAGGAATCTTTTTCTATTTTCGAATGAAAAAAAATCGATTGAATTAGAGAATCGAAATCAAGAAGAAAAAGAATCCGCAAGTCGAGATAATCTTGAATCAGATGCACAAAATCAAGCGAACCTTGGATCACTTCTCTCAAACCAAGAAAAAGCTATTGAAGAAGATTATGCAAGCTCAGATATGAAAAAACGTATAAAGAAAAAGCAATATAAGAGCAACACGGAAGCAGAACTTGATTTCTTCCTAAAAAGGTATTTACGTTTTCAATTGAGATGGGATGATTCTTTAAATCAAAGAATGATCAATAATATCAAAGTATATTGTCTCCTACTTAGACTGATAAATCCAAGAGAAATTGCTATATCCTCTATTCAAAGGGGAGAAATGAGTTTAGATATTCTGATGATTCAAAAGGATTTAACTCTTACAGAATTAATGAAAAAGGGTATATTAATTATCGAACCAGTTCGTTTGTCTATAAAAAATGACGGACAATTTATTATGTACCAAAGTCTAAATATTTCATTGGTTCATAAGAGTAAGCCCCAAATTAATCAAAGATACCGAGAAAAAAGCTATATTGCTAAGATTAATTTGGATAAATCCATTGAAAGACATCAAAGAATGGCTGAAAATAGATACAAAAATCATTATGATTTGTTCTTTGTTCCCGAAAAAGTTTTGTCCACTAAAGGACGTAAAGAATTAAGAATTCTAATTTGTTTCAATTCACAGAAGAGAGATGGTATTCATAAAAATCCAGTATTTTGCAACAACGTAAAAAACTTTGTTTTGGATAAAAGAAAACATTTTGATAAAAAGAAACTAATTAAATTAAAGTTCGTTCTTTGGCCTAATTCTCGATTAGAAGATTTATCTTGTATGAATCGATATTGGTTTGATACCAATAATGGGAGCTGCTTTAGTATGATAAGGATAAATATGTATCCACGATTGCAAATTTGTTAATGATGCGTTTTTCATATATATTCTGTACCATATATGTATGGTATATGAAACAAATAGTTGCACCTTTTTCATATATATTCTGTACCATATATGTATGGTATATGAAACAAATAGTTGCACCCATGTATTGTCTTACCTTCCAGTCTGATACATGACTACGAATTCAATGCATGTATCAATATCCAATAGATCTATAAATGATTAACGGAATCTTCTTATTTTTTATTTTATTATTAGATTAGATCCAAAATTTTGTATCTTTTCTAAATGTAGAAATATATCATCCTTTCCTATTCCTATACGAATTTTCATATTCCTATTCCTATACGAATAAAATTGAAAATCAAATTGGATTGATTCATTTTATTTGATAAAATTAGGAGTTCATAAATAAATTAAGATTTTTGTGTATACCAAATTAAAATGACTAGCATTATTCTTACTGATCAGTAAAATCCATTAAAAAAAAAGAGGATAGAAAATCCGTTTTATGGTAAAAAATTCATTCATTTCAGTTATTTCACAAGAAGAAAAAGAAGAAAACAGGGGGTCCGTTGAATTTCAAGTATTTCATTTCACCAATAAGATACGAAGACTGACTTCACATTTGGAATTGCACAGAAAAGACTATTTATCTCAGAGAGGTCTACGTAAAATCCTGGGAAAACGCCAACGACTGCTCTCTTATTTGTCAAAGAAAAATAGAGTACGTTATAAAGAATTAATTAGTCAGCTGGATATTCGTGAATCAAAAACTCGTTAATTGAAAAAGGAATTTGAATTATTTGATTTTTTTATTAGATCTTGAATTTTAATGAACTTCTTTTCATTTTCAGCAATTCATGAAAGAATGAATCGAGGAATAACCTATGAATGTAACAACTACAAGAAAAGACCTCATGATAGTCAATATGGGACCTCACCACCCATCAATGCATGGTGTTCTTCGGCTCATCCTTACTCTAGATGGCGAAGATGTTATTGATTGTGAACCAATATTGGGTTATTTACACAGAGGAATGGAAAAAATTGCGGAAAATCGAACAGTTATACAATATCTGCCTTATGTAACACGTTGGGATTATTTAGCTACTATGTTCACAGAAGCAATAACCGTAAATGGACCAGAACAGTTGGGAAACATTCAAGTACCTAAGAGAGCCAGTTATATCAGAGTAATTATGTTAGAGTTGAGTCGTATAGCTTCTCATCTGTTATGGCTTGGCCCCTTTATGGCAGATATTGGTGCACAGACTCCTTTTTTCTATATTTTCAGAGAAAGAGAATTAGTATATGATCTATTCGAAGCTTCCACCGGTATGAGAATGATGCATAATTATTTTCGTATCGGAGGAGTAGCGGCCGATCTACCTTATGGATGGATAGATAAATGTTTGGATTTCTGTGATTATTTTTTAACAGCGGTTTCTGAATATCAAAAACTTATTATGCGAAATCCTATTTTTTTAGAACGAGTTGAGGGGGTAGGCATTATTGGTCCAGAAGAAGCAATAAATTGGGGTTTATCGGGACCAATGCTACGAGCTTCCGGAATCCAATGGGATCTTCGTAAAGTTGATCATTATGAATGTTACGACGAATTGGATTGGGAAATCCATTGGCAAAAAGAAGGAGATTCATTAGCTCGCTATTTAGTCCGAATCGCTGAAATGAGGGAATCGATAAAAATTATTCAACAGGCTCTGGAAGGAATTCCAGGGGGACCCTATGAGAATTTAGAAACCCGATTCTTTGCTAGAGAAAGGGATCCAGAATGGAATGATTTTGAATATCGATTCATTAGTAAAAAACCTTCTCCTACTTTTGAATTACCGAAGCAAGAACTTTATGTAAGAGTTGAAGCCCCAAAGGGAGAATTGGGAATTTTTTTAATAGGAGATCAGAGTGGTTTTCCTTGGAGGTGGAAAATTCGTCCACCTGGTTTTATCAATTTGCAAATTCTTCCTCAGTTAGTTAAAAGAATGAAATTGGCCGATATTATGACAATACTAGGTAGCATAGATATCATTATGGGAGAAGTTGATCGTTAAAATGATAATTGATACAACAGAAGTACAAGATATAAATTCTTTTTCTAGGTTGGAATCTTTAAAAGAAGTCTATGGAATCATAGGGATGTTTTTCCCTATTTTGACTCTTGTATTGGGAATCACAATAGGTGTACTCGTAATTGTGTGGTTAGAAAGAGAAATATCTGCAGGAATACAACAACGTATTGGTCCCGAATACGCCGGTCCTTGGGGAATTCTTCAAGCTTTAGCAGATGGGACAAAACTTATTTTCAAAGAGAATCTTTTTCCATCTAGAGGAGATACTCGTTTATTCAGTATAGGACCATCCATAGCAGTTCTATCAATTTTACTAAGTTATTCAGTAATTCCTTTTAGTTATCACCTTGTTTTATCTGATCTCAATATCGGTGTTTTTTTATGGATTGCCATTTCCAGTATTGCTCCCATTGGACTCCTTATGTCAGGATATGGATCAAATAATAAATATTCTTTTTTAGGTGGTCTACGAGCCGCTGCTCAATCGATTAGTTATGAAATACCATTAACTCTTTGTGTGTTATCAATATCTCTACGTGCGATTCGTTAAAACAGAAACTTTTCTTTATTCCTTTCTTTTTCGAAAAGAAATTGAATAGATATCTCCTTTTTTTATTCATCATTCAGTTTGATGACCTAAATCAGATAGTTGTATGAGTGAAAGAAAACAGCTTAGAAATTAGCAGTAAAAAGATTGAGTCTCATTTCCTACGTACAAGAATAAAAAAAAAAAGTAAATAGAAGCAAGACTTTTACCCCAAGATTGGTTGATTAGTCATCCTGGCTTGAAGCGGGCTCAACTCAAAAGATCAACCACATAGAGTTTTCACTATCGTTTCTATGTATTACCATAACGGGTGATTGAGCAAAAATCAGTGGATGGTTAGGAACACCAAAATACATAAAGGATTAGTAATGGAGATTTTTTATGGAAATTATCCAAAAGGAATTTTTACATAACATAAAAAGAATAGTAATTGGGGCTTTAAGTTAGTAGAAATGATCAAGCAGTACTACCCACGATTCCGATTCAGAGTATACTCCTATCCACAGATTCAAAAATGACTATCAGGAACGAAATAATCCTTTTTTTGAAACCCCCCCCTTATTTTTTTTTTCAAAAAGAAGAATAGGAACGAAAAAAAAAAAGATCTTTTTCTTATTTCCTCTATTAATAGGGATAACGTGGCATTATTCAGGAACTAATGTATAATTTTTTTTTCGTAATC